AGAATTATTGTCGAGAATGGGGGGGTATAGGAAATTACAATGAACATTACATAGGATTCGATCAGGTCCTGAATAATCAAGAACCCACTCCCCCTTTTTACCAGAAGGATCCGACCTAAACGATTTGTGTCTCACTTGATCATTAGTGACTGAAGGGTTAGAAATATATTTTCGTTCGGCAGAAAGAGAATGAATATTTATTTGATCTTGATCCTTGTGGAGCGAAAAAGGGACTATACTGGATCTGTACGGAACTCCTGATAATATCCACAAATGACTTGTTTTTGGTAAGAGATGAACATTACCATATGTATATTCGGGTGCATGGTACACAGCGATACTCCAGTGCATTTCTCCCTCCGAGTCAGAATAAATATATTTTCGAACTCTCTCTTTAAAATTCAAGGTGGATGCTTCGGCGCGAATCTCAGCAATCACTTGTTCTGATTCTACATATTGATCATTTTTAACTAAAATAAAACTTTTTGGTGGAATATTCACATTATGTAGAAGATCTTGGCCCTCAATAGTTACATATAGGTCTATATAACATAGAAAAGCAGGATACCCATGACGTGTACGTGTGGGATGAACCAAATCTTCATTGAATTTGATTTTTCCATTATCAGGAGCTCGTACATGTTCTGCAGTACCACCTGTAAATACTCCACCGGTATGAAAAGTTCTTAATGTTAGTTGAGTCCCGGGTTCCCCAATAGATTGCCCCGCAATAATACCTACTGCTTCTCCCAATTCGACCAAGTCGCCATGAGTGGGACTACGGCCATAACATAATCGACAAATCCAAGATGTACTCCTGCAAGTAAAGGGGGTTCTAATAGATATTGGTTGTACTCGAAAGGTTATGAATCGATTGACAAGCCCAATCCCAATATCTTGATTTCTAATGGCAATGCATCGTGAACCCTTATATATATTGTCTGCTAATACACGACCAATTAATGTTTGGATAAAAATTCTTTCTGTTATCATCCCATTTCGAGGACTCACAGAAATACCTCGGATGGTGCCACAATCTGTTCTACGTACAACAATGTGTTGAACTACTTCAACAAGTCTGCGCGTGAGGTATCCAGCATCTGATGTTCGTACAGCAGTATCTACAACTCCTTTGCGAGCTCCGTAGCAGGAAATAATATATTCCGTTAAAGAGAGTCCTTCGCGTAAATTGCTTTGAATGGGTAAATCAATCATTTGTCCTTGAGGATCCGACATTAATCCTCTCATACCTACTAATTGATGGACCTGAGATGCATTTCCTCTAGCTCCCGAAAAAGACATTATATGGACTGGATTAGAAGGATCAGTCATCCTAAAATTAGGATTCATTTCTTGTCGTAAATATTCGCTTGTAGCATACCAGATCTCAATGGATTGACGTAATTTTTCTACCGCGTGTACATTCCCATAATGGTGGTGTTTTTCCAAAATTAAACTTTGTTGTTCAGCATCTTGTACTAGCCATCCCTTAGAGGGTATTGTTAAAAGATCATCAATTCCTAATGAAATGGATGTAGCAGTGGCTTGCCGAAAACCCAGAGTCTTTACTTGATCCAGGATATGTGATGTATATGCCATTCCAAAGTGATCTATTAATCTACTAATAAGTCGTTTCATGGCAGTTCCATCTATCGCTTTATTGTGAAAGACTAGATCCGCCCGTTCTGCCATAAGTACCTCCCTCAGTTGAGTAGGATTCGGATTCGACAATGAGGTTGAGTCAGTGATTCGAAGACTGCCTTTCCTCGATCTTGATTAGTGTAGAAATTCGCAAATTAGAATATCTAGTTGAGACGGGAAGACCCGAATCGAATTATCACGGGTATCATAGCATAGAATTTTTGAGCTTAGGTACTAGAGGAGCAAGCCCGGCAAAACCCTTGTATGGCTTCTTCTATCTCTCGATAAAAAGAAATATGACCAACAGTGGTTCGAATGTCTATACAAAGTTTTTCTTTTTTTACATTTCTTACTATTAGATAGTGACCATAAATCTCATGATAGGTACCAAAAGATTCACACTGAACTTCGATAGGAACTTCTCTTGGTGCAATGACGCGTTGATCTAGTCGCCACCGAAGCCACAAAGGACTATCTAAATTGATTCGTTTCTGTCGATAAGCTCCAAGTGCATCATAGGAACTACAAAAATAGGGCTCTTTTGTATACTTATGGTTATTATCGTCAATTTTTTTATTTTGATAGTTTCTGTGATTCCATGGATTATACCTATTTGCACAAATACCTCGACGATTCCCAATCGTTAATACATAAAGTCCCATAAGCATATCTTGAGTTGGTACGGAAATGGGATCTCCGATAGCTGGAGACAAGAGATTCATATGAGAAAACATAAGTAAACGCGCCTCCGCTTGAGCCTCCAAAGATAAAGGTATATGAACAGCCATTTGATCTCCATCAAAGTCTGCATTGAATCCCTTACAAACTAATGGATGTAAACAAATAGCGCGCCCTTCCA